AAATAAGGTGGCTGAGATTTAGGCATTAGATTGTAAATCTAAAAACGGAATAATTTCCTCTTATTAGTTTTATAGTATAAGAAATACGTTGGATTGCAAATCTAAAAATGTGGGAAACACTTAAACTTTATATACTAGTGTAAAGCACGAGAAATTTTGATTTTTTAGGTTTAGGTGAAAATCCTTTGTATATATATATATATATATATATATATAAGATTTAAAAGGATACACTTTCTTTTTCAGCTTTGAAGGCTAAAGGTTTAAATAACCTAAAATCTTTAAGTGTTAATATAAAAAATAAAAGTATTGGAAAAAAAAAATACAAAATCCCAATACAAAAAAAAAAACATAAAAGAAGGTGGGGGGGGGAAAAAAAAATTATTATATATAAGCATAGTAGCTCTCTCAGAATGGTTTATATGTTATATCTTAGTAGAAAACTTTTCATACTAAGATTTTTATGAAAATACTTATTACTACACAGTAAATATTTGTAAATAAAGAAATTCACTTTCACCGTTGAGAGTGAAGGAGGGTGAATTTCTTATTTACAAATTTTTTTCTTATTAGATCGTCTGGTAAGTTAGTACAGCTTTCTGATCGTTCGGTATAAAGAATTGTAACCCTTTTTAATAAAGGTGTTGGTAGATTTTTTTTGAGATAATCAGGAGTTTTATATTATTTTTTCTCTGATAAACTTTTTGAGGGAAGATGAAGCTATGAGGACAAAATATGACGAAATCGGGATTTTTTTTATAAAATTGAATTTTATGTATATAAGAGAAATAGTAAAATATATTTTTTTTTTCTCTTTTTTTTTTAAAAAGGTTAATTTTAATGTAAATAAAAGTTCAAAAAAAATTAATAATTATGAAATAAGGAAGAAAGTTTGATTTTTGCTTATTTATTTTGCACTGAGGATTTAATAAGTTAAAGGTAATATATGGAAGTTTAGCTAGTTCTTAAAAAATTAAATTGTTCAATATATAAGACTAAACTATTAACGAAAGTTAGATTTGGTAATTCTAATTAGTTCTGGTTAAATTTTGTGCCAGCAGCCGCGGTTATACTTTGAGAACGAGCAAGATTTATTGGATATGAAATAGATAGTTAATGAAATAAAAAGGTTTAATCTAGACTTATAAAAGGTGAAATTGTTTATGTTTTGTAAAAATCTTTATTTTTCAATTAATTAATTCATTGAAATTAGAAAATAGACTAGGATTAGATACCCTATTATACTTAAATAAAACATTATCCTTATCACTAAAAGTTATTTTCTTAAAAATAAAAAAATTTGGCGGTGTTTAATTTATTTAGGGGAACCTGTTTTTTAATCGATAAACCACGCAGAATCTTACTTGTTTCAGCATTTTGTATACCGTTATTATTAGATAACTTTTAAAGAATAAGATATTAAAATTTTAGTTTAAAGTATATTAGATCAAGGTGCAGATAATAAACAAGAAAAAATGGGTTACAATAACTTTGGATTATTATGGATTAGTAGATGAAACTGCTGTAATGAAGGCGGACTTAATTGTAATAAAATTTTAATAAGTTTTAATGATATAAACACTTAAACATGTACATATCGCCCGTCGCTTTTACATCTTAATGTAAAATAAGTCGTAACATAGTAGCTGTATCGGAAGATGCAGCTAGTTTTTCGAAATAAAGCTTAAGTAAACTAAGCGTTCCGTTTACATTGGAAAGAATTATTGTGAAAGTCAGTTTATTTCGGGCAAAAGAATTACTTGGAAAAATAATTTTATTTGGAGAGAAAAGAAAAATATTTTTTAAATTAGAAATTTAAGTATTAATAAAGAAATTGTAGTTATGGTTATAGTGGATTAGTATTGTAAAAGAAAGTTGTTTATAGTAAGGCAAAAAAAAGAAATTTTAAGTGTACCTTTTGTATCATGGATAATCAAAATTTTGGATTTAAGGACATAATCCCGAAAAAGAAAGAGTTATAATTGAAAATAAGTTTTTGTGGCAGAAAAATTTATAATTCTATTATGGAAATGAAAAGTTAATCGTGTTTTTATATCTGGTTTTTCAGGAAATAAATTAAATTTAGAATGAAGCCAAAAATGGTCTTGATTTTAAAAACGTAAGGGTAGAGCTTTACGTTTTAGTGCTTTTGAAGTAAGAGTTTTTTTAAAAAAGAAAATTAGGCATAAAAGTTGCAATATTTAAAAAGTGTTTTAACTTATTAATAAAAAATATAATTTCTTGAAAACTCAAATTGGTTAATGAAAAATTGAGTAAAATTTATTAACTCTAGGTATTATGATTATATTAGTATAAGTAAATGTTTAATTAATTTATTTAAATACGATTAAAGTTTTAATAGATTAGTAGACTGGAAAAGGAACTCGGCAAAAAAAGGTTCTGCCTGTTTAACAAAAACATGTCTGTATGAAGTTAAATAGAGTCTATTCTGCCCATTGAATGAAAATTTAAAAGGCCGCGGTACTTTGACCGTGCAAAGGTAGCATAATCACTAGTTTTTTAATTGAAGGCTTGAATGAACGATTGGACAAGAATTAGACTGTCTTTTCCTGTTAAATTGAATTTTATTTTTAAGTGAAAAAGCTTAAATGCGTAAGAAAGACGATAAGACCCTATAAATCTTTATGAAAATCAGTTTTTTAGGTTTAAATGTAAAGTTAAAACGAATTTTAAGAACTGGTTCATTTTACTGGGGCGGTAAAGATATAAAAAGTAAACTGTTATTAAAATTAAACAGAGTTATCTGATAAATAAAAGATCCTTAATTATGGAGTAAAAGTGAAAGTTACTTTAGGGATAACAGCATAATTTCTTTTGAGAGTTCAAATCGAAAAAGAAGCTTGTGACCTCGATGTTGAATTAAGATATCCTTTATGGTGCAGCAGTTATAAAAGGAAGTCTGTTCGACTTTTAAATTCTTACATGATTTGAGTTCAGACCGGCGTGAGCCAGGTTGGTTTCTATCTTCTTGAAAGGAAGAGGCCTCTTTAGTACGAAAGGATTGAGTGTGCCGAAAAAGTTTTATAAGGAGAATAATATAGTTACTTTGGCAGATTTTAATGCGTTAGGTTTAGGACCTAAAAATATAGAGCGTCTATAAGTAATAAAACAGTGGCTAACTGTTTTGTGTTTCTAATAATATTATTAAATTTTATTGTTTTAGTAATCTGCGTATTAGTTGGGGTGGCGTTTGTAACATTGCTTGAGCGTAAGGTGTTAGGGTATATTCAAATTCGTAAGGGTCCTAATAAGGTAGGGTATAATGGATTATTCCAGCCTTTTGCGGATGCTGTAAAGTTATTTAGAAAAGAGCAGATTGTTCCGTCCGTTTCGAATTTTATTCCTTATTATGTGTCTCCTGTTATAAGGTTATTTATTTCATTGGCTGCATGGGTGATTATACCATATGAATTCGGTTTAGTTAATTTTAATATAGGTATTTTATTTTTTTTATGTTGTTTAAGATTAGGAGTTTATAGGATTATGGCTGCAGGATGATCATCTAACTGTAAATATTCAATACTGGGGAGTCTACGAGCTGTGGCTCAGACCATTTCCTATGAAGTTAGATTGGCACTGATTTTGTTATCGTATATTTTTTTGATTGGTAGGTTTGATTTTGAGATATTCAGTATTTATCAAGAAAATGTTTGACTAGGAACCTTGGCTTTACCATTAACTTTAATTTGATTTGCTTCTTGTTTGGCTGAAACTAACCGTACTCCCTTTGATTTTTCTGAAGGAGAGTCTGAATTGGTTTCTGGGTTTAATACTGAGTATGGTGGTGGAGGATTTGCTTTAATTTTTATAGCTGAGTATGCTAGCATTTTATTTATAAGCATATTATTTTCTTTAATATTTATTGGAGGAAATTTAGATAGTATATTTTTTTATTTGAAGTTAATAATAGTAGCGTTTATCTTTATTTGGGTTCGTGGAACATTACCACGGTTACGGTATGATAAACTGATGAATCTTGCTTGAAAAAGATTTCTTCCTGTTTCATTGAACTATATTTTTTTCTTTTTAGGGGTAAAAATGTTTGTTTTTTGTTTTATATTATAGGAGCAGAAGGTAGTTTAAGATAAAACTTTAGTTTTGGGAATTAAAGATAGATGTAAAATTTTCTTCTGATTGAGGTTGTTAAGAAGTTTTATTCTTTTTATATGTTTTCAAAACAAAGGTTTTTTATAAACTAAACAACCATTTAAGTATGTTATCTCAGTATATTATCAAGATTGGATTAATAATGAAAAATAAAAAATAAACAATAGTTAGAATTTGGCCGGTGAGGATATAAGGATCTTCAACTGGTCGTATGCCAATTCAGGTCAATAAAACGGCTGTAGAAATTAACGATCAGAAGATAAATTGGTTTAAAGGGTAAAATGTTATGCTTCGAAAATTTGATTTGTGAGTAAATGGTAAGATGAATAAAATAGCAACTGATAAAACAAGTGCGATTACACCCCCCAGTTTATTAGGAATAGATCGTAAAATAGCATAAGCAAATAAGAAATATCATTCGGGCTGAATGTGAGGAGGTGTTACCAAAGGATTAGCTGGGATGAAATTATCAGGGTCTCTTAGTAAGTAAGGGTGTCATAAAGAAAGAGTAATTAATAGTAATAATAAGATTAAAAATCCTATAATGTCTTTGAATGTGAAATATGGGTGGAATGGAACCTTATCAGTTTGAGATGAAATACCTAAAGGATTATTTGCTCCTTTTTGGTGTAAAAATAAAATATGAATTATAACAAAGGCAGCAATCGCAAAAGGGAATAAAAAATGGAATGTGAAGAAACGTGTTAAAGTTGAATTGTCGACTGAAAATCCTCCTCAAATTCACTGAACTAGAGAGGAACCTAAATAAGGAATAGCAGAAAATAGATTTGTAATTACAGTAGCACCTCAAAATGATATTTGCCCTCAAGGTAAAACATAACCTAAAAAGGCTGTAGCCATTGTAAGAAACAAAATTACTACTCCTGTTATTCAAGCATGAACGATTATATATGATCCAAAGTATATACCACGGCCAATATGTAAATAAAGGCAAATAAAAAAAAAGGAAGCTCCGTTGGAATGAATAGTACGCAGGAGTCAACCATAATTAACATCTCGACAGATATGGGTAACACTAGAAAAAGCTAAATCTACGTTAGCTGTATAATGTATAGCTAAAAATAAACCGGTTAAAATTTGCACTATTAGACAAAGCCCAAGGAGTGATCCAAAGTTTCAAAAGACTGAAATGTTAGATGGAATTGGTATATCTACTAATGCTCCGTTAGCTAATTTTAATAATGGGTGGGACTTACGGATAGGTGTTGTCATTAATAAGGGCGAAGGGGTTTACTCTTGACATTTATGATTTTTACAATAATAATTAGAGCTAAAAGAAGATAACTAATAATAAAAAGCGTAAATTGAGATGAAGGAATTTCATATAAAGAGGAGGTTGTTGAAGGTAAAGGGTTCTGGAGGTAAGAAAGTCAGTGTGAAGAAGTTTCTGATTTCACTGTTTCAGCTCTTAAAATAGGGTCCAAAAAAAATATCGTAATTAGAAGAAGCAGAGTTAAAAAAACAGTAATGCTGGTTTGTCTAATATTGAAGTTAAATTGTTCGTTGGCTGCTAAAGAAGCCACATAAATGAATAAGACTAATATAGCACCTAAGAAAATTAAAAATATGATATAAGAAATTCAAAAAGAATGGCTAAGAAGTCCGCCTGAAATAGCAATTAAAACGGTTTGGATTAATAAAAGTAATCCTATTGATAAAGGATGAGTGGCTTGAATAAAAAAGAAAGAGATTCCAATTATAAATGGGATAGTAAACAATAAAATTTAAGGTTCATTATAGACCTTAAGTTTTGAGAATATAAATTCATTTTTGATTTACAAGACCAAAGTTTTTTTTTAAACTATCAAAACTAATGATAATTTTAAATAGATTGTGAGTAATAAGAGCAATCAGATTTGTTTTATGTGGAATTGTTTCTTTTGTAAGTGTTCAAAAACATTTATTAAATGCTTTATTGAGGTTAGAGTTTATAATATTGGGTATTTTTTTCATTTTAGTGTTATATAGTTGTGGTGTGAGTAATGAGTTAAATTACATATTTTTCTTTTTAAGTTTGGCTGCATGTGAAGGTGCTTTGGGTTTGTCTTTACTTGTTTGTATTGTGCGTAGGCATGGGAATGATTATTTTAAAGGGTTTAGAAGATTAGGATGTTAAAGTTAATTTTTTTGTTTATTCCAATAATTTGTTTCATTAAAGAATGAGGTCTTTTACAGGTTTTGTTGTTTATAAGATGTTTTGTTGTTTTAATTAGGTGTTTTCATGATTTTAGTTTAACAAACCTTGGATTTGGGTTGGGAATGGATTATTTGAGTTATGTATTGATTTTACTAAGAATTTGAATTGTAGGTCTGATTATGGTATCTAGAGTAAAAGTTAAGTTTGCAAAAAATTTTTATACTTTGTTTAGGTTTCTTAATTTGGCTCTTTTATTATTTCTAATTTTAACCTTTAGGTCTTTAGACTTTATAATGTTTTATATTAGATTCGAGGCCTCACTTATTCCAACTTTAATTTTAATTTTAGGGTGGGGGTACCAGCCGGAACGAATTCAAGCTGGAGTTTATATGTTATTTTATACCTTATTTGCTTCTCTCCCCCTTCTTATTTCTTTAGTAAGGTTATATAGTCTTAAAGGAAGGTCAATATTTTTAATATTATCAAGGGTTAGAGATGAAAGGTTAATTTCTAGAATTTGATTTTTTTCTAGCGTTATGGCTTTTGTGGTAAAATTACCTCTTTATATATTTCACCTTTGATTACCTAAAGCTCATGTAGAGGCACCGGTTGCTGGATCAATAATTCTAGCTGGAGTTTTATTAAAGCTTGGGGGTTACGGTCTTATTCGATTATTACCTGCGTTTAGAGTTGTTAATAAAGTATTCTCTAGGATTTGGATCGGTTTGGGGATTTTAGGTGGAGTCTTGGTGAGATTTATTTGCTTACGGCAGGTGGATGTAAAGTCTTTAATTGCTTACTCTTCTGTAGCGCATATGGGTTTAGTATTAGCAGGATTGGTTGGATTTGGATGGTGAGGCGTTAATGGTGCTACTATTGTAATAATTGGTCATGGTTTATGTTCTTCAGGATTGTTTTGCCTAGCTAACATAGTGTATGAACGGATTGGAAGCCGGAGGCTTTTAATCAATAAGGGGTTAATAAATTTTATACCTAGAATGGCCTTATGGTGATTTTTATTAAGAATCGGAAATATAGGAGCCCCACCTTCTTTAAATTTATTAGGAGAGATTAATTTGATTGTAAGAATAATCGGGTGAAGAAAAATCACTATAGTGGGTTTAAGGTTATTGATGTTTTTTAGTGCTTCTTATACATTGTATATATATTCATTGAGTCAGCACGGAGTGTTTTTTAATTCTTTATATGCATGTTGTTCAGGAAAGGTTCGTGAATTTTTAGTTTTAAGACTTCATTGAGTTCCTTTAAATATCTTGTTGTTAAAAAGTATTGTTATTATACCTTTTTATCTGAATAGTTTAAAAATAAAATTTTGGTTTGTGGAGCCAAAGATATGTTATTACATTTCAGATCGTGGTGTGAAGTATTTTATTAAGTCTTACAAGGATATTTTTTCTTTTATTAATTTCTTTTTTTTGTGTTGTAACATCAGTATGAGAAATGTTAGTAAATAAATGTTATATTATTGAATGGGAGTTTTTAAATGTGAACAGGGTTAGAATTGTAACTAGTTATATTTTTGATTTTATGTCTTTAATGTTTTTGGGGTTTGTTACGTTTATTTCTTCTATGGTCTTGTTTTATAGGGGAGGTTACATATTAGGCGATAAAAACTTAAATCGTTTCATTTATTTAGTTTTAGCTTTTGTGGCTTCAATGGGGATTCTAATTATCAGACCTAATTTAATTAGGATTCTTCTAGGATGGGATGGTCTGGGATTAGTGTCTTATGCTCTGGTGATTTATTATCAAAATGAAAAATCTTCAAATGCTGGAATATTAACTGTTTTAAGGAATCGTGTGGGTGATGTTGGGTTATTGTTAAGTATTGGGCTTATAGTTAGATTAGGGGATTGAAATTTTGTTTTAATCTCTGCTTATCTTCCTTCTAATAGGATAGCTTTGTTAGTAAGTCTGGTTGTAATTGCTGCTATGACTAAGAGTGCTCAAATCCCGTTTTCAGCTTGATTACCAGCAGCTATAGCTGCTCCTACTCCAGTTTCAGCTTTGGTTCATTCTTCAACATTGGTAACTGCAGGGGTGTATTTAATAATTCGATTTTCTTCTGCTTTGTCTAATTCTGTGAGAACTTGTTTATTATTAATTTCTTGTTTAACTATGTTTATATCAGGGCTAGGAGCTAATTTTGAATATGATTTAAAAAAAATTATTGCTTTATCAACACTAAGGCAGTTAGGAGTGATATTAAGGATTCTTTCTTTGGGTTTTGTAAATTTGGCTTTTTTTCATTTACTAACACATGCTTTATTTAAAGCTTTATTATTTATATGTGCTGGTGTTATAATTCATAATGTAAAGGATTTTCAGGATATTCGGTATATAGGAAATTTGAGTAAATTTATACCATTAACAAGTATGTGTATAAATTTAGCTAATTTAGCTTTATGTGGATTTCCATTTTTAGCGGGATTTTATTCAAAAGATTTAATTCTTGAGGTTGCTACTAATAATTCTTTAAATCTGATTATTTTTATATTATATGTATTATCTACTTCTTTGACTGTTTGTTATACCTTTCGTTTAATTTTTTATAGAATATTTGGTAATTTTAATTTATTGTCTTATTCTAATATTAGGGATGAGAGAAGAACAATAACTAACCCAATATTAGGGTTAAGAGTTGGAGCAATTTCAATGGGAAGGATTTTATCTTGGTTAATGTTCCCTGAGATATATATAATTTGTATGAGATTTTTTATAAAAACTTTATTTCTTCTTGTTAGGCTTCTTGGTGCTTTGGTTGGTTATATGGTTAATCTTATATCAGTTAATTCAAAGTTATTTTCCCTAGGAAAATATGAATGAATTAGATTTATAGGATCAATATGAAACCTACCTTTTTTATCTACATATAACTTAAATCGTTTATCTTTAAATGTAATTGGAAATAATTTTGTGCTGATAGATAAAGGATGAAGAGAATTAGTAGGTGGACAGGGCTTGTTTAAAATTTTTACATATTATACATATAAGAACCAAATTTTACAAGATAATAAAATTAAAGTTTTTATGAAGATATTTCTTTTCAGTTTGTTAGTTGTGTTAATAATTTAAAACTCTTATAATTCATAGTATAGAATATCACACTGAAGATGTGGAAGAAGTAGTTTACTTGAGAGTGAGCTTTTAAAAGTTTAACTTTATTGTTACAGCGAAAATGTAAAGTGTTTTTTTACACCATAAAAGCTGAGATAGCAACGGAATTTAACCGCTTAAAAAAAAGTTAGAAGCTTCTTTTTTGGCATAAATCTCCTCAGTAGGAAAAAAATTTCACTTATGTCATTAACAAAGACAGGCCTCTGTTTTGGCTTCTACTGAAATTAGAGATCAATAAGATCAAAATTTAGGTCGAAACTAAGTGCGATATTTCGCTTTCTAATTTAATCTAACTTCTTCATCAATAAATAAAAATATAAAGGAATAATCAAACTACATCTACAAAATGTCAATATCAAGCAGCTGCTTCAAATCCAAAATGATGAAAAGAAGAAAAGTGGCAAACATAAAGTCGATAAAGGCAAACTGATAAGAAGGTTGAACCAATGATTACATGTAAGCCATGGAATCCTGTAGCTACAAAGAATGTAGAACCATAAACTGAATCAGCAATAGAAAAAGGAGCTTCAAAATATTCAAATGCTTGAAGAGCTGTAAAATAGAATCCTAGAATTACGGTTAGCGAAAGTCTTTGAATTGATTCAGAATGGTTAGAGTTTATAATCGAGTGGTGTGTTCATGTAACAGTAGCTCCAGATGATAAGAGAATAATGGTGTTTAATAAAGGAATTTGGAAAGGATTAAAAGGGGTAATTCCTTTAGGAGGTCATGTTAATCCGATTTCTACTGATGGGGCTAGTCTTCTGTGGAAAAAAGCTCAAAAAAAAGAGAAGAAAAATAAAACTTCAGAGATAATAAAAAGGATTATCCCTCATTGTAATCCGGAAACAACAATTGATGTATGAAGACCTTGATATGTTCCTTCTCGCGTGATGTCACGTCATCATTGAATTATTGTTAAAATGGTTGTTAAGAGTCCTAGTAAAAGAAGATCTATATTGAATTGATGAAATCATTTAACTAAACCTGTAGTGAGCATTATGGCTCTAATAGAGCCTGTTAAAGGTCATGGTCTTATATCCACTAAATGGTAGGCATGAAATCCATTTTGTATTGGCATTAATTAATTGATTTCTCTGGTAAACAAAGCTCTTAAAATGGCGAATACATAAGACTGAATCACTGCAACTGCAGATTCCAATAAAAGAAGTAGAATTTGTGATAAAGTAAGGGCAATAATTGCGAAATATCCTAAAGAAGGTCCAACACCTCTTATGAGAGTAATTAATAGATGCCCTGCTATTATGTTAGCCGCTAATCGCACTGCGAGGGTTAAAGGTCGGATAATATTTCTGGTTGTTTCGATTAAGACTATAAATGGTATAAGAATTGGGGGAGTTCCTTGGGGAACTAAATGTGCGAATATATGTTGGGTGTGATTTAATCAACCAAAGATTATTAATACGAGTCATAAAGGTAAAGAGAGACTTAGAGTTAAAACAAGATGCCTTGTTCTTGTAAAGATATAGGGCAAAAGGCCTAAAGAATTATTAAAAACAATAAAAGAGAATAATCTAACAAAAACTAAAGATGTTCTTTTTTGATTTTGTGTAAGAACATTTTTAAATTCATTATGTAAGGCTGAAGTAATCTTTGTTCATAAAAGAGATCAGCGAGAGGGGGTAATTCAAAACAAATAAGGAATAAATAATAGGCCAAAGAGACATGAAAGTCAGTTGAAAGGTAGATTTAATAGTCTTGATGAAGGTTCAAAAATAGAAAATAAACTTGTTATCATTTTCAGTTTTTTTTAGGTGTTGAAATTACTTGAGGGAGTTTCGAATTTTTAGAGAATCTTTTGAAAAAATAATTGACTGAAATAAAAAAAATAAGTGCAATTGAAAACATAATCAAAAGGTTAAGTCATAAAGTTGGGGCTATTTGGGGCACTAAAAAATATCTAAGAAGATAATTTAAGCTTGACAAGCTTATGTTATAAATTTAACTAATTTTTTAAATTAAAATAATTGAGGATGGTAAAAATAAACCGAAAAAATTTATGAAAATAAAAATCTCGTAATTGGATTTATTTTTTTTTTGTAATAATGGTTTAATTTTAAAGGATGATAGAACTAGAATCGAAAATCCTAGTCGTAAATAAAAATAAAGTGTTAATAAGGCGGAAAAAACAAGAATAGTTAGAAGAATAAAAGAGTTAAATTGGGCTAATTCTTGAATAATATACCATTTTGGAATAAAGCCTGTAAAAGGTGGGAGGCCTCCTAAGGAAAGAATGGATATAATTGATAGGATTTTTAGCGAATTAGGGGATTTTGAATTTGTTAAATGATTAATAAAAAAAAATTGACCGAAAAAGAAAATTAAAGCAACTGAAGAAGAAATAAAACAATATAATACAAAATAAATTAATAAAATATTTTCTCTAATCAAGATTGCTCTCAATATTCAAGCTAAGTGGTTAATAGAAGAGAATGATAAAATTTTTCGTAAAGAAACCTGGTTTAATCCTCCAACTGAGCCAATAATAGCTGAAAAAGCACTTCTAAGGTAAAGGATGATAGAATTAGAAGAAGAAAGAAGGAACAAAGGTGCTATTTTTTGAATTGTTATCAAAATAATTGCTTGGGGTCATATTATTCCTTCTATTACTTGAGGAAATCAAAAGTGTATAGGGGCTGCTCCTAATTTTAATAATAAAGCAAGCCTAAGAGAGATTGAAAAAACGGTGAATGAAAAGAGGAGTAGGGATCTAGAGAAAATAATTATTGAAGATCCGAGTGCTTGGATTAAAAAGTATTTTAAGGCAGCTTCTGAAGAAAATTTATTTTTTTCTGAAATAATTAAGGGAATGAATGAAATTAGGTTTAATTCTAGACCAGCCCAAGCTGAAAATCAAAAAGAACTAGAAACAGCTAGAATTGAACCTAGCATCAAAGTGAAGATAAAGAACATATTAAAAAAAGAATAGAAAATTAAAAAGAGAGTTGAAACTCATGTACGGGGTATGAGCCCGTTAGCTTAAACTTAGCTTATCTTTTTAATAAAGGCATTAAGAATGCATTATTTACACTATCAATGTAATCCTTTAATCAGGCACTTTATCAAATTCAAAGCTAATTCTAAGAATATTTTATAATTGCAAATCATAAGTTTTAAATAAACTATAGCTTTAAGCTCATTCGAGGGCTCCTTGCTTTCATTCATAGTATAATCCAAACAGTAAAATAAATAAAAACAATAATCTTGTTAATAATCAAGTAAAAATGTTTCTGACTTGAATAATAAAAGCTGTCGGAAAAATTAATGTAATCTCGACGTCAAAGATAAGAAAAATTACTGAAATTAAAAAAAATCGAAGTGAAAAAGGAAGACGAGCTGACTTTTTAGGATCAAACCCACATTCATAGGGAGAATTTTTCTCTCGATCAAAAATTGTCTTTTTTGACACCAAGGTTGTAATAATTATGACTAATAAACTGATAATAAATACTAAGGATAAGGCAAAAGTTAAGAAAACAATTATCTTTTCTAAAAAAAATTAGACCTTTTGGTTGGAAGCCAAACATACATTAATACTAAAAAGATTGAGTCACCTGAAGTAAAATACTATCTTAGGTTTAAAAGACCTACACTTAAAATTCAGCCATCGGGTGATTCTTCTTGTGATGACACTCATTTTAGAAAACAATCAAGTGAAACACTTTCGATAACAATAGGTATAAACCTGTGATTAGCTCCGCAAATTTCAGAACATTGACCGAAAAATAAACCTGGGCGGTTAATTATGAATCTTACTTGATTTAATCGGCCTGGGATAGCATCAGCTTTAACTCCTAGAGCAGGTACGGTTCAAGAATGAATTACATCAGCGGCTCTAATTAGTACACGAATTTGAGAATTTATTGGTAAAACTGCTCGATTGTCAACGTCAATGAGACGGAATGTTGAGTCTACTGAATCTCTTGGTTGGATTATATAAGAGTCAAATTCAATTTGATGAAAATCGGAGTATTCATAAGACCAGTACCATTGATGGCCAACGGTTTTTAAAGTAATTCTTGGATTGTTGACTTCATCAAGAAGGTAAAGAAGCCGTAATGAGGGGAGAGCAATAAAAACTAAAATGAAAGCTGGGATAATAGTTCAAATGATTTCAATCTTTTGATTTTCTAAAAGGAATCGATTTGTAAAAGTGTTTGGTAAAAGGGAAATTATTATATAGCCCACGAAGGCTGTAATCAAGGTAAGGACAATTATCGCGTGATCGTGGAAGTAAATAAGGTGCTCCATTAAAGGAGATGCTCTATCTTGAAAACCAAGTGAACCTCATGTTGCCATTATATTCTAAAAGAAGAGTAACCTTCATAATAAGAGCTTAAATCTTAGGCATTAAGTCTGCCATTTTAGAAATTAGAAAGAATAGGAATTTCTATATATCTGTGATCAGCGGGCGGATAAGGATGTTTTCATTCAATCGATGTAGGTTGAGAAAGGGTAAATAAGACAGGTCGTGAAGAAATTAGAGCTTCTCATACAATAAAGATGAAACCAATAACTGCGCATAAAGAAACTAAAGATCCAACGGAAGATAAAACGTTTCATGGGGTATAAGCGTCAGGATAATCAGAATAACGTCGAGGTATTCCATTTAATCCAAGGAAGTGTTGAGGAAAGAAAGTTAAGTTTACCCCTAGGAATATTACTGAAAAATGGATTTTTAGTCATTTAGGATTAGTAGAAACACCAGTAAATAGAGGAAATCAATGGGCAATACCAGCAAAAATTCCGAAGACAGCTCCTATTGAAAGAACATAATGAAAGTGAGCTACTACATAATAAGTGTCATGTAGTACGGTATCAATAGAAGAGTTAGCTAAAATAACACCAGTCAAGCCTCCAACTGTAAAGAGAAAAATAAAACCTAGAGCTCAGACTATAGAAGGTCTGTAATTCATTTGGTTTCCTTGAAGCGTTCCTAGTCATCTGAAAATTTTAATTCCAGTGGGGATGGCAATAATTATTGTGGCTGATGTAAAATAAGCTCGTGTATCAACGTCTATACCAACGGTGAATATGTGGTGTGCTCAAACGATAAAACCTAAGATACCAATAGCCAATATTGCGTAAATCATACCTAATGTTCCAAAAGACTCTTTTTTTCCTGATTCTTGACTTACGATGTGTGAAATTATACCAAATGCGGGAAGAATAAGAATATAAACCTCGGGGTGACCAAAAAATCAAAAAAGATGTTGATAAAGAATAGGGTCTCCTCCTCCAGCAGGGTCAAAAAAGGAAGTATTTAAATTACGATCTGTTAAAAGTATTGTGATGGCTCCTGCTAAAACAGGTAAAGATAATAAAAGTAAAATAGCTGTAATAAATACGGCCCAAACAAATAATGGCATACGGTCTATAGTCATTCCTGAGGGTCGTATATTAATAACAGTAGTTATAAAGTTAACTGCTCCTAAAATAGAAGAAACACCTGCAAGATGGAGAGAAAAGATTCCTATATCAACTGATGCTCCTGCGTGGGCAATACCTGCTGATAGAGGTGGGTAGACAGTTCATCCAGTACCAACTCCTCTTTCAACTATCCCTCTTATTAGAAGTAGGGTGAGCGAGGGAGGTAGGAGTCAAAATCTTATGTTATTCATTCGAGGAAAGGCTATATCAGGGGCTCCTAGTATTAAAGGAACTAGTCAATTGCCAAATCCTCCAATTATGATTGGTATAACTATAAAAAAAATTATAACGAAAGCGTGGGCGGTAACAACAACATTATAAATCTGATCATCTCCAATTAATCTACCTGGCTGACCGAGTTCTGTTCGAATAATTAATCTGAGTGTAGTGCCTACTATACCCGATCAAGCTCCAAAAATAAAGTATAAAGTTCCAATATCCTTATGGTTAGTTGAAAAAAATCATCGTTTCGT